GATCAAATTATGTTGGATTTTTTAGCATTGAGAATTTACCTAAAATTTCAGTAGGGGTTTTAAGGCTAATATTTGGGCAAATTTTTGCGGTGGGCAAACGCGATATGCATATATATATATATATAATGCGGATGGCTAACCCATATCCCAACTTGTTAGCACGCACGTTCTCGAACCTTCCTTGGTTTCGGGGTTTGACAAGGATAACAGGATTTGCTGAGCGTAGGGGGTAGGGGGGTTTGTCGCGCAAAAGCCAAAAAGGGGGGCATATATATAAGGGTAAGCTGAAGAAGAGATGAATGTGTTATGCACCTGATTGAGTAATATGTAATTCTTAAGTTATGTCTTTCAATAATGAACCTACTTTAACTCTTGCAAGGAAATGTACAACCTTGATATGTTAATTGAGCCTGCACTCTGAGATGCAAGGTGAAAGGTAACCAAAAAGAGAAACCCTATGCATATAAAAGAACGCCCGGCATGTTGGGTAACGAGGAGTATGTAATTACACCTGTAGCCGGATGCAAGGAAAAGTGTGAAATAGTGGAACTTCATACGTAAGTGCATGAGATTTTGAGCCAGATACAAGGAATAATTCACTATATACCGTATCTTCAGTTTGTGTCCCTGATTCTATCATGCATGATATGCCTTATATAAACTGGTTGGTGGTCTCTCACTGGGTAATATGGTTAAATTAAATGTTAGTTGTGTATTTCAAGGAAAATTTGAGAGCCATATCTAGGGGAATTATCTATTTCTTAAGTTAAAATAAAATATTTCTGAGTTTTAACATTTGGTTTATGTACGTCTTGGACGTTAGTACTTGCTTTTAGGTTAAAATAAATGAATGGTGATAATACATATATATGTACTAACACAGTACATGATATTGTGCATGTATGCACTATCATGTACTTTACCATCAGAAGATAGTTTAATTTAGAATTCTGGCTTTGGGAGCCAGGGGTGGGAGTTAAAATCTCCTTTTTCTGGGCGCTAGGAGGGAATTTAACCCTCGATCTTCGGATTACAAGACCGATGCTTTCAAGCTAAGCTACTAGGGCAGGCTCATTTCAATGCTTTATTTTCGACTCATCCTGCTAGTGGGACAAGAACGAGGAAGAGTGCAAAGTATAGAACGGATGCGACTTGGCCAATAATGACATATGGGTGTTCTACGGGTATGCCTCCAATTCATGTTAAGATAATTATATCTGCAATTAAGGTTCAGAATAGGAATTGGGTCACAGGTCGAAAAGTTAGTCCTCGTTGTTTTGAGGTGTGTAAAATTGGCACAACTATTAGCACAAGAATGCTAAATAGTAGTGCAAGAACCCCTCCTAGTTTATTTGGGATGGACCGGAGAATGGCGTAGGCAAATAGGAAATATCATTCTGGCTGAATATGTGGGGGAGTCACGAGTGGGTTTGCTGGGGTAAAATTCTCTGGGTCACCTAGAAGATTAGGGGAAAATAGTGTCAGAGAGGTGAGGGCTAGTAATATGATTACAAAGCCAAGAAGGTCTTTGTATGAGAAGTAAGGGTGGAAGGAAATTTTGTCCGCGTCAGAATTTAGTCCGGCCGGGTTATTTGACCCTGTTTCGTGTAGAAATAGTAAGTGTAGGACGGTCGCGCCGGCGACGACGAATGGTAAGAGGAAGTGGAATGCGAAGAACCGGGTGAGGGTCGCGTTGTCTACTGAGAAGCCGCCTCAAATTCATTGAACAAGGGTGTCGCCCATATAAGGGACTGCTGATAGGAGATTTGTAATAACAGTAGCACCTCAAAAAGATATTTGGCCCCACGGAAGTACATAGCCCACGAAGGCGGTTGCTATGACTAGAAGAAGTAGTACTACACCAATATTTCAGGTCTCCTTATAAAGATAGGACCCGTAATACAGGCCTCGCGCGATATGTATATAAATACAGATGAAGAAGAATGACGCCCCGTTGGCGTGCAGGTTTCGGATAAGCCAGCCGTAGTTAACGTCCCGACAAATGTGAGTTACTGATGAAAATGCGGTTGAAATATCAGAGGTGTAGTGCATGGCTAAAAATAATCCTGTTAGGATTTGGGTAATTAAACATAATCCTAGGAGGGACCCGAAGTTTCAGAGGGCCGAAATGTTGGATGGGGTTGGAAGGTCGACTAGTGCGTCATTAGCGATTTTTATTAACGGATGGGTTTTTCGTAGGCTTGCCATTATTGTTCTTGTAGTTGAACTACAACGGTGGTTCTTCAAGTCACTGGTCTCGGTTAAAATCCGAGCAAGAATTATGACCTATTTYGTGTTTTTATTGTTGGTAGCTTTAATTGTGGGTTTGATTGCTGTTGCATCTAACCCTACGCCGTATTTTGCTGCTTTAGGTTTAGTAGTGGCAGCAGGAGTCGGGTGCGGGGTATTAGTTGGTTGTGGGGGGTCCTTTTTGTCCCTAGTTTTATTCTTAATTTATCTAGGGGGAATGCTTGTAGTGTTTGCTTATTCGGCAGCTTTAGCTGCTGAGCCTTTCCCGGAGGCCTGAGGAAGTCGTTCGGTGGTTGGGTACGTATTAGTCTACTTCGCGGGTGTTGCTTTGATGGCGGGACTACTTTGAGGGGGCTGATATGAGGGTTCTTGGGTAATTATTGACGGACTTAAAGAGTTTTCCATGTTACGGGGGGATGTAGGGGGCGTGGCTATGATGTACTCTTTTGGGGGTGCAATATTAGTTATTTGTGCCTGAGTGCTACTTTTAACGTTGCTTGTGGTGCTGGAGCTTACTCGGGGCTTAAGCCGGGGCACTCTTCGGGCAGTTTAGATAAGGACTAGGAGGATGGCTAGCGCTACGGTCAGGAGGAAGATGGTTAGGTATGTTTTAATTATTCCCCGTTGGACGTCACTTACCATTTTTGCTATTATTATTTGTGTTAGCGTTAAGCCTTTTGGCCCAGTGGCTTGGAATCATGTTTGATCAAGCTTAGTGGCGACTGACTGTCCTAGGGTTAGGTTAGCTTTTGGGGAAAGCCGGTGTACTAATGCAGGAAAATACCCTAATATGTTTGAAAAGTGGTGGGAGGAGGCCGTTGGGGTGATTTTAACTTGCTTATTGGTTATGGCTGCAAGTTCTATGGCCACCAGGAGTCCAATAATAGTTACAATTAGGGCTGCTATTTTTAGGGTGGTGGGTATGGTTATAACGGGTGTGTTTGAGGGCAAGAAGTTGGAGGTAATAATAAGTCCTGCAATAATGCTCCCTCAGGCAAGTCGCTTGATGGGATTAATTACTAGCGGGTTGTTTTCGTTAATGGGGGATAGTGGGAGGAATCGAGGAGATCCCATAGTCACGAAATAGACAACTCGGAAGCTGTAAACTGCGGTGAATGAGGTGGCAATTAGTGTTAGAGTTAGGGCTCAGGCGTTGAGGTAGGAGGTGTTTAGGGCCTCAATAATGGCATCTTTTGAGAAGAATCCAGCTAGGAAGGGGGTGCCCGTTAGTGCCAGGCTGCCGATTGTAAGGTAGGCTGAGGTGGCAGGTATAAGTTTGTGAAGGCCTCCTATTTTTCGGATATCTTGCTCGTCGTTTAGGCTATGGATGATAGATCCGGAGCATAGGAAAAGCATGGCTTTGAAGAATGCGTGTGTACAAATATGGAGAAATGCTAGTTGTGGTTGGTTTAGGCCGATTGTTACTATCATTAGGCCAAGCTGACTGGATGTTGAAAACGCTACAATCTTTTTGATATCGTTTTGGGTGAGGGCGCAGGTGGCTGTAAATAAAGTGGTTAGTGCGCCTAAGCATAAACAAATCGTTAGGGCTAGTTGATTATTCTCTATGAGGGGGTGGAGGCGAATTAATAGGAAGATTCCGGCAACAACCATGGTGCTAGAGTGGAGTAGGGCAGAAACTGGTGTGGGGCCCTCTATGGCAGAAGGGAGCCAAGGATGTAGGCCGAATTGGGCCGATTTTCCTGTTGCTGCAAGAATAAGTCCGATTAAGGGGATTGTTATGTCGAAGTTTTTTGATAAAAAGAAGATTTGTTGAATTTCTCAGGAATTTAGGTTTATTGCGAACCAGGCTATTGCTAAGATTAGTCCGATGTCCCCTACGCGGTTATAAATAACAGCCTGGAGAGCTGCTGTATTAGCGTCTGCTCGTCCGTGTCATCAGCCGATTAGTAGGAATGATATGATTCCGACCCCCTCTCAGCCAATAAATAGCTGGAACATGTTGTTCGCTGTAACAAGTGTGATTATAGCTACTAAAAATAGGAGCAAATACTTAAAGAATCGGTTTATGTTAGGGTCAGAGTGTATGTACCATAATGCAAATTCTAGAATTGATCAGGTGACGTATAGGGCAATAGGTGTGAAGATAAGAGAATAGTGGTCGAATTTAAAGCTGATGTTTGCATCAAATATTTGTGTATTTATTCAGTGTCAGTTTGTAGTAATACTCTCTACTCCCTGGTCGAGGAAAATTATAAGTGGGAGCAGGCTAATAAAAAACGCGGTGCTGACGGCAGTCTTGACGTGTGTGCCTGCTCATTCTGGTTTCTGAGGTTTCGGGCTTAGTGCTGTTAGTAAGGGAAACATAAGGATTGCGAGGACTAAGATAAGTGAGGATGACATAATTAGGGCTGTTATATTCATAGCTTCTGCTTGGATTTGCACCAAGAGTTTTTGGTTCCTAAGACCAATGGATGAACTGTTATCCTTCAGAAGCGTAAGGAAGCCGAGGACTTTAACCTCGGTGCATAAGGATTAGCAGTACTTACTGATGTCTATCCTTCCTTGGTGAGTAAGGGGATTTTAACCCCTGTCTTTAGAATCACAATCTAATATTTTGGTTAAACTATACTTACTAATAACACCATCCTCACATGAGTTCTGGCTTTGTTACAAGAAGAATTACCGGAATAAGATGAAGGGCTATTAATAGGTGCTCTCGAGTGTGAAATGGTGGAAGTTTTAGCATGTGGCTTGGTGCCGGGCCGCGTTGAGATATTAGGAACATATAAAGAGAGTAGCCGGCGGTAATCAGTGTGCCCAATCCTGTGAGTGCAATGGTTCATGGAGATCAGTTAAAGAGGGTCGTAATAATTATGAGTTCTCCTATTAGATTAGGTAAGGGTGGCAGTGCTAGGTTCGCTAGGTTGGCAACAAACCATCAGACTGCTGTTAAGGGGAAGATTATCTGTAGTCCGCGGGCAAGAATTATTGTCCGACTATGGGTTCGTTCGTAGGCCGTGTTAGCCAAGCAGAATAGTATGGAGGACACCAGGCCGTGGGCAATTATGAGAATGATTGCCCCTGAAAACCCTCACGGGGTTTGAATCAGAATTCCTCCGGCTACAAGGCCTATATGACTGACAGAGGAATAAGCGATCAGTGATTTAAGGTCTGTTTGGCGTAAGCAAATAGATCCTGTCATGATAATACCTCATAATGCTAAAATAATAAAGGGGTAAATAAGTTCTTTAGAAAGAGGGTCTAATATAACTATTATTCGCATTATTCCATATCCGCCAAGCTTCAACAGAACTGCTGCCAGCACTATAGATCCTGCAACGGGGGCCTCTACGTGTGCTTTTGGTAGCCACAGGTGGACGCCATATAATGGCATTTTCACTAGGAAGGCGATTAAGCAGCCTGCTCATCAAATTTTATGTCCTCAGGAGTCTAGTAGTAGTGGTTGGGCGTACTGAATGACTAGCATAGATAAGGTTCCTGTGGATTGTTGAAGGAGAAGCAGGGCAACTAAAAGTGGGAGGGACCCAGCTAGGGTATAAAATAGGAAGTAGGTCCCTGCGCTGAGGCGCTCAGTTTGATTACCCCACCGCGTGATAATAATAAGGGTGGGGATGAGTGTGGCTTCAAATATAATATAGAATATAATAATCTCCGTTGCGCCGAATGCTATAATTAGGAAAGTTTGTAGTGAGGCGAGGAGCGCGATATAAAGGCGTTGTCGGCTGACTGGTTCAGGATTAATGTGGTTCTGGCTGGCTAAGATCATTAGGGGGAGGAGTCAACATGTTAGTACCAAGAGCGGGGTGGATAGGGGGTCTGTGGCTAAGTATGAGCTAGATGTGGACCATCCGGTCTCTGATGTTCATTTTAGTCAGGCGAGGCTAATGAGGGCGATTGAAAGGCTGTGAGTGGTTGTAGAAGTTCATAATCATTTGGCGGGGACCAGTCAAATTGTTGGGAATAGCATGAGCGTGGGAATTAATACTTTTAGCATTGTAGGAGATTAAGGTTTTGTAGGCGGTCTGTGCCGTGGGTACGAGCTGTGGCTACTAGAAGTGCAAGGCCTGCACTTGCTTCACAGGCAGAAAAAGCTAATAGTAGTATGGGGGCTGTAGAAAAGCTTGTTGATTCAAATTGTAGGGCCCACAGGGCCAGTGCAATAAATAGGGATAATATTATTCCTTCTAGACACAGTAGTGCAGAGAGCAGATGTGTACGGTGGAATGCTAATCCTATTAGCCCCAAGATAAAGGCTGAGCTAAAGCTAAAGTGTACTGGTGTCATAAGGGGGTCGTGGACTTAAACCACGATTTTCTGAGCCGAAATCAGAGGTCTTTTGTTGGACTAACCCCCTATTCTGCTCATTCTAGGCCTCCTTGGGTTCACTCGTAAACTAATCCAAGGGTTAATAGTACTAGGACTGCAGTGGCTCAAAAGAATGTTCCGGTTGGGCTATGGAGTTGGTCCCCTCAGGGCAGGGGAAGGAGGAGAGCAATTTCTAAGTCAAATAAGAGGAATAAAATTGCTACTAAAAAGAATCGAAGGGAAAAGGGTAGCCGGGCAGACCCTAAGGGGTCAAAACCACATTCATAGGGGGAGAGTTTTTCTGCATCTGGATTCATTTGTGGTAGTCAGAAGGATACAATTGCTAGGATTGATGATAAGGCTATCGTAATAATAAAAATAGTTGTAATTAAGTTCATTATCTTTCCCTGGGGTTTAACCAAGACTAAATGATTGGAAGTCACTTGTACTAACTTTAATACTAGAAAGATATGAGCCTCATCAATAGATAGATACGTAAAGGAATAGTCACACTACGTCGACAAAGTGTCAGTATCAGGCAGCGGCTTCAAAGCCGAAGTGGTGTTCAGATGTAAAGTGATATTGAATTTGGCGAAGAAGGCACACGGCCAGGAAGGTTGATCCAATAATAACATGTAGTCCATGGAATCCAGTGGCTACGAAGAACGTAGAGCCGTACACTCCGTCTGCAATTGTGAAGGGAGCCTCGTAATATTCTATGGCTTGAAGGGCGGTAAAATAGAACCCCAGAATAATTGTGAGTGCAAGAGATTGAATAGCTTGTTTTCGTTCACCTTCTATAATACTATGGTGGGCCCATGTGACTGTTACACCAGATGCTAATAGCACAGCTGTGTTGAGAAGGGGTACTTCGAACGGGTCTAGTGTGGTGATTCCTGTAGGGGGTCAGCATCCTCCTAGTTCGGGTGTTGGTGCCAGGCTTGAGTGGTAGAAGGCTCAGAAGAAGCCTAAGAAGAAGAATACCTCAGAAGTAATAAACAGGATTATTCCATAACGTAGTCCCTTCTGTACTGGCGGTGTGTGATGTCCTTGGAAGGTTCCTTCTCGAATAATGTCACGTCATCACTGGAATATTGTGAGAAGTAGAAGAATTAGTCCAAGAGTTATTAGTGTTATTGAGTGGAAGTGAAACCAGATTGCTAGGCCGGACGTTATTAGTAGAGCTCCGACGGCTCCGGTTAGTGGTCATGGGCTTGGATCAACCATATGATATGCATGCGCTTGGTGGGCCATTAAACGTTTTCTTGTAGGTAGAGACTTAGGAGTAGTACGAATACGTAGGCTTGGATCATGGCTACTGCGACCTCTAAAAGTGTTAATAGGAAAAGGACGGCGGCGGTTAGGATTGCAACTGTTGGTATTATAGGTAATAGTACGAATACGGCTGTGGCGATAAGTTGAATTAGTAGGTGGCCTGCGGTTAAGTTGGCTGTAAGTCGGACCCCTAGTGCTAGCGGTCGAATAAATAGGCTGATCGTTTCGATAATAATCAGCACAGGAATTAGGGGAATAGGAGTCCCTTCTGGCAGAAGATGTCCAAGAGCAACTGTTGGCTGGTTTCGCATACCAATAATTACTGTGGCAAGTCATAGTGGCACAGCAAGTCCCATATTTAGGGACAGTTGTGTTGTGGGTGTAAAGGTGTATGGGAGAAGGCCCAGCATGTTAATAGTGATAAGAAATACTATTAAAGAGGCTAGTAGTAGTGCTCACTTGTGTCCTCCTGCGTTTAGTGGTAATATAAGTTGGTTAGTAAACCGATTAATAAACCATGTTTGGACAGTAATGAGTCGATTATTTACTCACCGAGATGGTGGTGTTGGAAAAAGTACTCATGGCAGTGCAATTGCAATAGCAATGAGTGGAATTCCTAGGAAGGACGGGCTTGCAAATTGGTCAAAAAAGCTTACTATCATGGTCAGTTTCAGGACTCAGTTTTATGTTTTTCTTCACTTATGGGGGTTGGTTCATTTGGTGCAGTGTGATTTAAAATTTTGGTTGGGATAATAGTGAGGAAGACGATTCATGAAAATACTAGGATTGCGAATCAAGGGTTAGGGTTGAGTTGGGGCATTTCACTAGAGGTGGTCGGTAGTCACCAAACTTTGGCTTAAAAGGCCAACGCTTTGTCCAATAATTAGCTTTCTAGTGAGGCGTCTTCTAGTATCAATGAGGATCAGCTTTCGAAGTGTTCTAGTGGGACGGCTTCAACTACAATAGGCATAAAACTGTGATTGGCTCCACAGATTTCAGAGCATTGTCCGTAAAACACGCCTGGGCGTGAGGCGATAAAGGCAGTTTGGTTTAATCGCCCGGGTACGGCGTCTATTTTTACACCTAAAGATGGGACGGCTCAAGAGTGTAGTACGTCCTCCGCGGATACTAAAACACGGACTGGTGATTCTATCGGAACTACTATTCGGTGGTCTGTTTCTAGGAGTCGGAATTGGCCTGGGGTAAGGTCTTGGGTTGGGATTATGTAGGAGTCAAATCCCAGGTCTTCATAGTCGGTATATTCGTAGCTTCAGTATCATTGATGTCCTATGGCTTTAATTGTTAAGTGGGGGTCATTAATCTCATCTATAAGATATAAAATACGAAGGGAGGGGAGGGCAATCAAAACTAGAATAACAGCTGGTAGAACTGTTCATACAATTTCGATTTCTTGGGAGTCTAAAATATATTTATTGGTAAGTTTGGTTGAGACCATTGCAATAATAATATAGAGTACTAAAGTGCTAATTAAGAATACAATTATTAGGGCGTGATCATGGAAGTGAAGAAGTTCTTCTATAACGGGTGATGCCGCGTCTTGGAATCCTAGTTGTGTGGGATGTGCCATTAAGCCTTAGGCCTAAGACATACAGGAGTCTAACCTGCAATTTCACCTCGACAAGGTGATGTAATATGCACATTTTACTAATGTCTTTAGAAGAAAGTGACAGAGTGGTTATGTGACTGGCTTGAAACCAGTATATGGGGGTTCAATTCCTCCCTTTCTCGTTAATTTGATTGAACTTGTACAAATGCTGGTTCCTCGAATGTGTGGTATGGTGGAGGGCAGCCATGGAGTCATTCTACGTTTGTTATAGTTAGCTCTACTGAGGATACTTCCCGTTTAGCGGCGAAGGCCTCTCAGAGGATAAACAGGAACATAATTACTGCTACTAATGAGATGAGTGAGCCAATAGATGATACTGTATTTCATAGAGTGTAGGCGTCTGGGTAGTCAGAATACCGTCGTGGTATTCCTGCCAGGCCTAGGAAGTGTTGTGGGAAGAATGTAAGATTTACACCAATAAATATGACCGCAAAGTGGATTTTTGTCCAGGTGTCATTTAAGGTATATCCTGAAAAGAGCGGGAATCAGTGAACGAAGGCTGCTATGATAGCAAACACGGCACCCATTGACAATACATAGTGGAAGTGGGCAACTACGTAATATGTGTCGTGGAGTACAATGTCAAGTGAGGAATTAGCTAAAACAATTCCGGTTAGTCCCCCTACTGTAAAAAGGAAAATAAATCCTAGGGCTCATAGCATAGGAGTTTCTCATTTGATAGAGCCTCCGTGAAGCGTGGCAAGTCAGCTAAACACTTTTACACCGGTCGGGATAGCAATAATCATCGTTGCGGATGTGAAGTAGGCACGGGTGTCGACATCTATGCCAACAGTGAACATGTGATGTGCTCAAACAATGAACCCAAGGAGGCCGATAGCCATTATAGCTCAGACTATTCCTATGTAACCAAATGGTTCTTTTTTACCGGCGTAGTAGGCTACGACATGTGAAATAATACCAAAGCCGGGTAAAATAAGAATATAAACCTCTGGGTGGCCAAAGAATCAGAATAAGTGTTGGTACAGGATCGGGTCACCTCCCCCTGCCGGATCGAAGAACGTGGTATTAAGATTACGATCTGTAAGAAGTATTGTAATTCCGGCAGCTAAGACTGGTAATGATAGAAGGAGAAGGACGGCTGTTACCAGCACGGCTCATACAAAGAGCGGTGTTTGATACTGGGAGATGGCTGGGGGTTTCATGTTAATAATTGTAGTGATGAAGTTGACCGCGCCTAAAATTGATGATACACCTGCTAGGTGGAGCGAGAAGATTGTTAAGTCTACTGATGCTCCTGCGTGGGCGAGATTGCCTGCAAGTGGGGGATACACTGTTCATCCTGTCCCAGCTCCGGCTTCAACACCAGAAGAAGCTAATAGCAGTAGGAATGACGGGGGTAGAAGTCAGAAGCTTATATTATTCATTCGCGGGAATGCCATGTCAGGCGCGCCAATCATTAGTGGGACGAGTCAATTTCCGAACCCGCCAATAAGAATTGGCATTACTATAAAGAAAATTATTACGAAGGCGTGGGCGGTAACGATAACATTGTAAATTTGGTCATCGCCTAAAAGTGACCCGGGTTGGCTTAGTTCGGCCCGAATAAGGAGGCTTAGGGCAGTCCCCACCATTCCGGCTCAGGCACCAAATACAAGATAAAGGGTACCAATGTCTTTGTGGTTTGTAGAAAAGAATCAGCGCGTAATTGCCACAGGTAGGGTAGCCGAGCGTTCAGGCGGTGGGTTGTAGCCCCGAAGACAGAGGTTTGAGTCCTCTCCCTATCACAGCCCCGTGGTGGAGAACACGTTGGATTGCAAATCCAGAGACGCAGAGTAACACCCTGCCGGGGCTTTTCCCGCCTTTCTCGGTTAACGGCGGGAAAAGTAGATGGATGCTCGCTGGTTTGAGCGCTTAGCTGTTAACTAAGAGTTTGTAGGATCGAGGCCTTCCCATCTAGAAAGGCCTTAGTTTAACAAAAACATTTGATTTGCAATTAGAAAATGCAAGATAGACTCTTGTAGGTCTTATCAGGGACTAGAAGATTTTCACTTCTGCTTAGGGCTTTGAAGGCCCTTGGTCTGATGCTATCCTAAGTCCCTAGGTGACTAATATTACAATAGCTGGGGATACGGGTAGGAGGCCAAGTGCTATTGTGGTACATAGGGCTAGGGGCAAAGAGGTTTGGGTTGTTTGGGCCCGTCAGGGGGTGGTTGCGGCAGTAGTGTTTGGGGAGATGGTGAGTGTTATGGCATAGCAAAGGCGCAAATAAAAGTACAGGCTGAGAAGGGCAGCGAGGGCCATAATCGTGGCGGTTAGGGGAAGGCTTTGCTTTGCCAGTTCTTGCAGGATGAGTCACTTTGGTATAAAGCCCGTGAGCGGGGGCAGTCCTCCCAGTGATAATAATACTAGGGCAGTGGTTGTGGTCAGGATAGGGCTTTTTGATCAGATGACCGCAAGGGTGTTGACCTTTGTCGCGGACGAAATTTTTAGGGTAAGGAACGCCGCGGATGTCATAAAGATGTATGTTAGTAGTGCAAGGAGGGTAAGCTGCGGGGCATATTGTAGTACAATAAGTATTCAGCCTATATGTGCAATTGAGGAGTAGGCTAGGATCTTCCGTAGTTGGGTCTGGTTTAGGCCGCCCCATCCACCAACTAATGTTGACATTAGCCCCAGGGCTGTTAAGAGCATCGGATCAATGGCCTGAGCTGTCTGAATGATGAGGGCGAGTGGGGCAAGTTTTTGTCAGGTAGACAAAATTAAGCCTGTTAAAAGATCCAGTCCTTGTAAGACCTCGGGCATTCAGAAATGTATAGGTGCTAAACCAATCTTAAGTGCCAGGGCGGTAATAATTATTGTGCTGGCGATGGGGTTTGATATGCTGTTCATATCCCACTCCCCTGTAATCCAGGCATTCGTTGTGCTTGCGAATAGGATTATGGCTGCCGCAGTGGCTTGGGTTAGAAAATATTTCGTAGTTGCTTCTACCGCACGGGGGTGGTGGTATTGCGCTATCAGGGGAACAATCGCCAGGGTGTTAATTTCTAGCCCCATTCAAGCTAGTAATCAGTGAGAACTAGCGAAGGTGAGGGTGGTCCCCAGTCCCAGGCTGGACAACAGGACTGTTAATACGTAGGGGTTCATTGATGGAGGAGGGAGTTTAACCGTCATTTTCGGGGTATGGGCCCGAAAGCTTATTTAGCTGACCCCATCTTAGAAAGTGGTGTAGAGGAAGCACTAAGAGTTTTGATCTCTTGGGCATGGGTTCGATCCCCTTCTTTCTAAGAACTGAGGGGATTTTAACCCCTATTAGCCACTCTATCAAAGTGGTCCCTGGGCATTCGGGCACAGTTCCCAAGTTATAGCTGTGGGGGAAGGCCTGCCAGTGCAATGGGAAGGGAAATATGTCACAAGACAAGGGCTAGCGTTAGGGGGAGGAAGTTTTTTCATACTAAGTGCATAAGTTGGTCGTATCGAAACCGTGGGTAGGAGGCTCGGACTCACAGGAATATAACTGAGAGAAATGCGGCTTTAACTATAAGACCAATCGTTGTTAGTTCCGGCATGCCTGTAAAATGTGATGTTCCCAGAAATAATACGGCTGACAGGGTATTTATGAGTAAAATGTTCGCGTACTCGGCCAGGAAGAACAGGGCGAAGGGCCCTCCTGCATACTCTACGTTGAAGCCTGAGACAAGTTCTGATTCACCCTCGGTTAAATCGAAGGGCGCTCGATTAGTCTCTGCTAGAGTTGAGATATACCATATTGCGGCCAAAGGCCATGCGGGGGCTAGCAATCAGATGCTCTCTTGGGCTGTATTGAATGTTTGGAGAGTGTAGCCGCCAGAGAAGATAATGACAGAGAGCAGAATAAGTCCGAGGCTTACTTCGTAGGAAATTGTTTGGGCTACCGCTCGCAAGGCTCCGATCAGGGCATACTTTGAGTTCGATGCTCACCCAGAGCCAAGAATGGAATATACTGCGAGACTTGATAGGGCTAAAATAAATAGAACGCCCAGATTGAGATCAATTACGGGGTGAGGTATGGGGATGGGTGCTCATAGTGTCAATGCTAGGGTCAGTGCGAGGATGGGGGTTGCTAGAAAAAGGAAGGGGGATGAGGTAGAGGGGCGGACAGGTTCTTTAATAAATAACTTAACTCCATCAGCGATGGGTTGTAGCAATCCATAGGGTCCTACCACATTGGGCCCTTTTCGTAGTTGTATATACCCTAATACCTTCCGCTCGAGCAAGGTTAGGAATGCTACGGCTAATAGAACCGGAACAATATAGGCAAGGGGATTAATTAGATGACTTATTAGAGTGTTTAGCATAACTGGGAAGAGGATTTGAACCTCTGATTTAAAGGGCTTAGGCCTTTCGCAATTTACCATGCTCTGCCACCCCAGTATGTCCTTATTTTGGACGGCAGGGGTTTTGGCCCTCCCTTTACTTAATTTATTTGTTTTCATCAATTAGGGGCGGGGCGTGCCTCAAGTATAGGCCCCTCTTTTCCGATCCTTTCGTACTAGGAAAAGTAGCGCTACAGATAGAAACTGACCTGGATTACTCCGGTCTGAACTCAGATCACGTAGGACTTTAATCGTTGAACAAACGAACCCTTAATAGCGGCTGCACCATTAGGATGTCCTGATCCAACATCGAGGTCGTAAACCCCCTCGTCGATATGGACTCTGGGAGAGGATTGCGCTGTTATCCCTAGGGTAACTTGGTTCGTTGATCGGCCTTTCAGTCGGATCATTCTTGGTCAGATGTTCTGCGGCTTATAGATGTATCTCTTGGCTTTGGGGATTTAGCCCAGTCCACTCGGAGGCTTTCTTCTCCTCCGTGGTCGCCCCAACCGAAGGTAAAGTTTCATTTGCCACTAAGTTCTTGCTTTCTGTGGAGTCGTTTAACGTGGTTGAACTTTGTACCTTAAGCTCCAAAGGGTCTTCTCGTCTTGTATAATTATACCCGCTTCTGCACGGATAGATCAATTTCACTGACTGGAAGGGGGAGACAGTTAAGCCCTCGTCTAGCCATTCATACAGGTCTCTATTTAAGAGACAAGTGATTGCGCTACCTTTGCACGGTCAAAATACCGCGGCCGTTGAACCCGTAGTCACTGGGCAGGCTGGACCTCCTATACTCAATATAGTTGCAGGAGGCGATGTTTTTGGTAAACAGGCGAGGCTTGTGTTTGCCGAGTTCCTTCCCCTTCTTTTAGTCTTTCCCTTAAAAATAGCACTCCAGTGTGGGGTTAACGATTATTTAGCTGTGAATTCTTCCTGAGGTCTGTATTGTTCACACTACCCTCTTGGGTTGGGTTCGTTAAGTTCCAGTGGTTAGTCCGATCTGGTTTACACTTGTGCTGGGAGAAGAGCAGATCTTCTTGTTACTCATTTTAGCATAATCTCTTCCATGTGGGCATGGGTTGGCCTGATATAATTAGGGGAGTAAGATTTTTTTATCGGTATAATAAACTTCTTTCTGTCTGAGCTTTAACGCTTTCTGTTTAGGTGGCTGCCTTTAGGCCCACTAGAACAGTGTGTTTTATATATTATGATCTTTATCCTCCTGTGAAGGTTGTATCCTTTGTTAAAGGGGCTGTACCCCCTTTAACTAACTCTCATATCTTTCCCTGAGTACCTTAGTAGTGTATTCTTTGGTTTGGGGTGTATGAGGCTGAACTTCTATCCACTTCTCAGGCAACCAGCTATCACCAGGTTCGGTAGGTCTGTCACTTCTACCCGGAGCTCTTCCCACTCTTTTGCCACAGAGACGGGTTAGCCCTAGATTAACATAGGCTGTCTCGGGGTAGCTCACCTGGTTTCGGGGTTTCAAACTAAAGGGCTCTTTGCTTGAGGGTGCTGGCTAAATCATGATGCAAAAGGTACAAGGTTTAGTCTTTGTTTTTCATTGCTTATATGGGTTATTTCACTTCTCTTTCAGCTTTCCCTTGCGGTACTTTCTCTATTGCTTTGGTAGGACCTTTTCCGTCTCCCGTACTTAGGTAAAAAAATGGTTTAGTTTATGGTGTTAGGCCATGTTTTGTTATAAATAGTGTTAAATTATATAAATAATTAAGCTAGCTGGTTGGCTCAGGGCGATCCAATTTGCATGGATGTCTTCTCGGTGTAAGTGAGATGCTTAACTAACTCAGCCACACCCTGAATTTAATCCAAGTGCACCTTCCGGTACACTTACCATGTTACGACTTGCCTCCCCTTGTCAGCGCTTTGGTGTTAGATATCTTTATTGCATTTTGACAGGGGAGAGTGACGGGCGGTGTGTACGCGCCTCAGAGCCGGGTTCAAAAGGACACTCTGCTTCCTTTTTACTACTAAATCCTCCTTCAAGCACTATTTCATGTTGCATGTCCGTAGTGTTCTATTGTAGAAAATGTAGCCCATTTCTTCCCGCTTCGTACGCTACACCTCGACCTGACGTTCTGGGCTGTGCCCATCTTGCTTACTTTTATTGCCTTCACAGGGTAAGCTGACGACGGCGGTATATAGGCTGGGGTGGCTAGAAGTGGTGAGGTTTAACGGGGGTTATCGGTTCTAGAACAGGCTCCTCTAGGGGGGTCTAAGGCACCGTCAGGTCCTTTGGGTTTCAAGCTAATGCTCGTAGTACCCGGGCGGACGTCTAATTGTAGCTGGACGTCTAGGTTTATGGCCGAGCATAGTGGGGTATCTAATCCCAGTTTGTTTCTCAGCTTTCGTGGGGTCAGGTGGGCTTTATTAAAGCTACTTTCGTATATTGGGCTTCGGACACCTAGAAGCGTATGACAGCCAAAGGGCCATTCGGCTTTATTGTTATGCTTTCCTTAACCACCCTTTACGCCGTGTATTATTAACTAGGGCCTCTCGTTTAACCGCGGTGGCTGGCACGAGTTTTACCGGCCCTCTTAAACCCTGACTGAGTCAAGTTTTCACTTATGGCTTAATATTTATCACTGCTGAATTCCCTTGGGGGTGTGGCTCGGCCAGGCGTCTTGGGCTAAAAGTTTGTGCCTGATGCCCGCTCCTCGTCCCCGGGCAGGGGATTAAGGGCATACTCACGGGGCTGCGGAGACTTGCATGTGTAAGCTGGGTTAAAGCTAATAATAAGGTCAGGACCATGCCTTTATGCATGCGGAGCTTCTCAGGGCCCATCTTAACATCTTCAGTGTTATGCTTTGTATTAAGCTACGCTAGC